GGAAACAGCAACCCTAGTCGCCATCTTCATATCTGGTTTACTTGTAAGCTTTACGGGGTACGCCTTATATACCGCTTTTGGGCAACCCTCTCAACAACTAAGAGATCCATTCGAGGAACACGGGGACTAGACTAGTTGAAGTAATGAGCCTCCCGATATGGGAGACTCATTACTTCAGTTGATATAATGAAAAATCATTTCATTTTTTTAGTTGGAACCTTAGGCGGTTCTCGAAAAAAGATAGCGAAAAAAATTATCCCTAAAGTCGAGACTAAAAGGAATGTATAAACCAATGCTTCCATAGATTCGATCGTGGTTTACAATTATAGCTTTCACACCTATTCGTTTGAGTGGAATGATTTACCATACCATAGAAAAAGGGGGAATGAATCAAAGAAAAGAAGGTGATTCAAGTCAATATTTCTCGGGTACCTTATTGAAATTCAAATAAAAAAAAATAGAGGCAAAAGATACCAGAACAATCTTGTATCAAACTACCTGTCTCCTTGTAGTTGGATCTCCAAGTTTTTGGAATGCTCCAAATTCCACTTGAGCATCCAAATCTGGATCAATACCAGCAAAAACATCTCTGAACAAGGTTCTAGCGCCATGCCAAATGTGTCCGAAAAAGAAGAGCAAAGCAAACGTAGCATGTCCAAAAGTGAACCAACCCCTTGGACTGCTACGAAAAACACCATCGGATTTCAAAGTAGCCCGGTCTAATTCAAAAATTTCACCTAATTGTGCGCGTCTAGCATATTTTTTCACAGTAGCAGGATCACTATAACTGACTCCATTGAGTTCGCCACCATAGAACTCAACGGTTACACCTACTTGTTCAACACTATACTTTGATTCTGCCCTTCTAAAAGGAACATCTGCCCTCCCAATTCCGTCTCCATCTACCAAAACGACCGGGAATGTTTCAAAAAAAGTAGGCATACGACGTACAAAAAGTTCGCGCCCTTCTTTATCTCTAAAGACGGGGTGCCCTAACCATCCAACAGCTATTCCATCCCCGCTGTCCATTGAGCCTGCTCTGAATAATCCCCCTTTTGCCGGATTATTACCAATGTAATCATAAAAAGCTAATTTTTCGGGAATTTTAGACCAAGCTTCTGATAAACTTAGATTTTCGGCTAGTCCGGCACCAACTCTTCGATATATTTCTTGCTGGAAGTATCCCTGATCCCATTGATAACGAGTAGGACCAAATAACTCGATTGGGGTCGTTGCTGAACCATACCACATAGTTCCAGCAACAACAAAAGCTGCAAAAAAAACAGCAGCGATACTACTAGAAAGCACAGTTTCAATATTGCCCATACGTAATCCTTTGTATAGACGTTGAGGCGGACGGACACTAAGATGGAATAGGCCCGCTAATATGCCCAGTGTACCCGCTGCAATATGATGAGAGGCGATTCCTCCCGGAACAAAAGGATCAAAACCTTCCGCGCCCCACGCTGGACTTACAGATTGTACTTTTCCAGTTAGTCCATAAGGATCAGACACCCATATTCCAGGACCATATAAGCCTGTTACATGAAATGCGCCAAAGCCAAAGCAAGCCACCCCTGAGAGAAATAAATGAATTCCAAAGATCTTGGGCAAATCCAAAGAGGGTTTTCCCGTACGTTCATCACAGAATATTTCTAGGTCCCAATATACCCAATGCCAGATGGACGCCAAAAAGCACAAGCCAGAAAACACAATATGTGCCCCAGCCACGCCTTCATAACTCCAAATACCCGGATTCGTTATAGTTCCTCCTGAAATACTCCAACCACCCCACGAATTGGTTATTCCTAAACGAGTCATGAAGGGTATAACGAACATACCTTGTCTCCACATTGGATCAAGGACGGGGTCAGAGGGATCAAAAACCGCCAATTCGTATAGAGCCATCGAACCGGCCCAACCAGAAACTAGAGCCGTATGCATTATATGGACAGAAAGCAATCGGCCGGGATCATTCAATACTACAGTATGAACACGATACCAAGGCAAACCCATGGAAATACCCCTTTCTCAAAGAAAAATAGACACTATGTAACTTTATCGCATTGCACTATGTACCTAACCTTTTCAGCGGATTCTGTATGAGAAAAGGTTACTATTTATTCTATTCCGTTGAAAATAACGGCGGAATTCTGTTCGTAAGAACAAAGAGAAGCAGATCTATTCTATACCCGATAGGTACCAATACGCAATGGGAGCATTGGTCCCATTGCGTGGGAACGAATGCATGTATACTTGTTTATTATTCGAACGATCGATCCCTTCATGAAAATTTTTATTTATCCATTATGTCTTCCTCTAAAAACCTTCCAATGTATGTATAAACTAGAATAAACAGAAAAAAAAATAATAATGAAGACAATAAACTCATTCTTACGTTTCCATATTAAAGTGAAGTATAGTACTTCATTTTTTTCTTTAATTTAATGCCCATTGGTGTTCCAAAAGTACCTTTTCGGAGTCCTGGAGAGGAAGATGCAGTTTGGGTTGACATATAGTGCGACTTGTCAGACATATTGGGTCATATGGGATTTACCCGTTTTCCCCACCGATCGAGATATCCTCTGTTTCGCCCAAGAAATATTGTATTGATTGAAGAATCAATTATTCGGAGCGTGAAGTGAAATTAGATCAATTTCTATTGAGGATCAATATTATCAATTATAAGAATTTATGGTTGACTTGGACTAAGAAAATCAAGTATCCAGGCTCCGTTCAGAAAATACCAAATTGGTAATAGTAATATATGTACAATTACCACTTGTAGCATAGACGATTCTTATACTTAATTATAGGGGCGATCTCAAACTGCCATGCCAACCAGTATGATGAATACATCGAATAGTTTGGGGGAGGCGTGAAAAGAATTGAAAAAAGTCGTAGCAAAAAGAAGTGGTACTGAGATCATTTGTCCTATATGTGCAAATAGAATTCGGATAGATCTTTCCCCGGAGTAGAACATGAACCTAAAAGAATTGAAAGGGCCCAGTCAGGAACAAGAAAATTACATCGTGATTTGAATCTCGACGAAACAATACATCAATGAGAGGTTAATTCAATAAGTTCACTAAATTCTTTTTTTTTTTTTAGGGAAGGGGGCCAAAACTCATGTTTTTTTGAAAAATAGAAGAAAAAATCCCTTTCATTAGAAAAACAGAAATCTGTTACAAAAAAAAGAGATAGGATTGGAATCGACACATTGATTCTTTTTTCGCAATTTTTTTGAACCGTATGCATCCAAAGATGCACGTACGGTTTAAAAGGGATACAATTTTGTCCTAATCAACCGACTTTATCGAGAAAGATTACTTTTTTTAGGCCAAGAAGTTGATAGCGAAATCTCAAATCAACTTGTTGGTCTCATGGTATATCTCAGTATAGAAGATGATACTAAGGATCTTTATTTGTTTATAAACTCCCCCGGCGGATGGGTAATACCAGGAATAGCCATTTATGATACTATGCAATTTGTTTCGCCCGATGTACATACAATATGCATGGGATTAGCCGCTTCAATGGGATCTTTCATTCTGGTCGGAGGAGAAATTACCAAACGTCTAGCATTCCCTCACGCTTGGCGCCAATGAGTTTTTATTTGAAAAAAGGAAGAAGACTATGCCTTCGCCGTATCGAATATGAATAATAGGTAATAATAGCATGGCACTTCGAGTTCGATATGAACAAACTATTATTGTTTTTCCTAACATGAGATTTTGTATCGAGATAGTAGTATGAAACAAAGGTTATTTCCGATTTGATCTTCTGTGTCGGGAGTACATTTCAGCGTCACAAACCATTTTTCTTCCACACCAGAAGTATCTTTCTGATATTTATCTTACAAAGAAAAGAATACGAAAATGAAAAAAAAAAAAGATCATTTTTCCTTATTTGATCGTATCAAAAAGAAACTTTGGGATTGTTAAATTACAGACGAGATAAATATAGAAAGCAACAGAACCATCATAGTATTTTTTTTTGATTCCTACAATACGAAAAGAAGGGCGGTAAATGGATCATTCAACGATCTGAATCGGATGGATTCTTTTTTTTTGCTTCGATATAGAATAGAAGGGAAGAAAAAGGAAATTCCATTGCGGAGCCGTATGCAATGCACAAAAGATGCCTGTACGGATGTTCAATTCTATTTGTTTTTTTCTTCTTTTTTTTAGCCCTTACTTTAGCCCAATCATTCGAGATAGAAGAACCGTTCATGCATGATGTTATATCAATATTATCAGGGTTATGATTCATGAACCTGCTAGTTCTTTTTATGAGGCGCAAGCAGGGGAATTTATCCTGGAAGCGGAAGAACTACTCAAACTTCGCGAAACCCTCACAAAGGTTTATGTACAAAGAACGGGCAACCCTTTATGGGTTATATCCGAAGACATGGAAAGGGATGTTTTTATGTCAGCAACAGAAGCCCAAGCTCATGGCATTGTTGATCTTGTAGCGGTCGAAAACGAAACTACTGGGGATTTCGTGTAAATACGCGATTCCGTTTCAAACCATAATTCGAATTTTCCATGATTTGATATTGAATAGAAATAATTCATAATCATTAATCATCAGGTTAAGATCGATCTAAACCAACCTATTTTATTATATATATGTATGATATGCCGACAATTAAACAACTTATTAGAAACACAAGACAGCCAATAAGAAATATCACGAAATCCCCCGCGCTTCGAGGATGTCCTCAGCGTCGGGGAACATGTACTAGGGTGTATGTGCGACTCGTTTAGATCATGAGTTCGAACAAATGAAACAACTTTTTCCAGTACCAATCACCAGTACCAATGAATAGGATAGATAGAGTGGAAAAACTATCTCAAAATAAAGATCTATCATCTACCTATATTTTTTTTTGTGTATGAAATTTATGGTTTCCATTGGTGCAAATCCAATCAACTCAATCTGAGATGAGAAGCAATTCCCCATTGGTAGCAAATAGTTATCCATTAAGCGGAGGAAAT